AAAAACGGGTACTATCGGATCGGGTGAATTAGAGAATAGACAGAGGTCCGTTGGCATTTCAGCCTTTCTTCTCCTTTCAGGGCCTATCCGAAAGAGAATCCAGTACCTCTTGGTCCTGAATATCAGAATAGGACGAACGAACCGGCCTCCGCGGATATCTTTGCTTCGGAACAAAACCCTGCAATCAAATAGATTGTCCCAAGGGCGCCATATTCTAGGAGCCCAAGTTATGCTATTGAAAATTCGTTCCTCTAGCAGTTCCGGTTTGACCATTCCGTTCCCTTTTTCAAACTCCACTTCTTTTCATATAGCAATCCCTGATCAAAGAGAGAACAATATCCATTTCAAAACATTTCTAACGGATTCCTTGGTTCGGACCGACGAAGTAATGGCACTCGATTATTATCAACCTGACTGCAATCTTTTTCTGTCGGTAAGGATTGCACCAGAGCACCTTCTACTTCTAATAGGCCATGAACTATAGATAGAGAAGAATCATTCTGAGCGAGTCCATAAGAAGCGACCCACTTTTTTTCATCGGTTCCGGGGGAAGACCAAAGATCTTGCGCGACCGGTCCGCCAGAAAAACTCAAAAGAGAAAGAAGTCTCGTTAATCTCTTCATGCTCGTTCCAAGTTCGAAGTACCCTTTGGCCAAAGAAAAACCCGCTTCCTGACACGATTGCCTCTTTATCTTTATATAGATAGATTCTATGGGGTTATTACTTAGAAGTCTATTTTGTACAAGAGCCCCTCCTATCTGATAGAAAAGGGTCCCATGATCCCGAGCCGGTCTTACCTTGGCTCGCAAACCCCAAGTTTGTCTATGAAGAGCCAATCTAATTGTATTAGTTTCTATAATGGATTTCTTATGTGGAATACTAATGGATAGGGCCTCGTTGCTAAGTGCTACAAGATCTAGTGCACTGGAACTCGTGGTTATGGACCCGAATCCTTTAGTATGGAACATTGTCTTTTCCAAGTAAAAACCCCTAGTATATGAAAGAATGAAAAGGTGCTTTCGTTCTTGTGGAATAAGAAGCCCTCGTACCTTAATGAAAGGAAAATAGGAATTTTTCGTTAGGTATTTGACCAAATAGGATCGTCCAGTTCCTATAGAACCTATCACTAAAATACCCGATAGGGCTAAGCGGAACGAAAAGGGTTTTCCATGAGATGGTAAATGAAAACGATTAGCCCCACACGAGGTTTGGGAATAAGTGATTGTCTGATAATGAGCAAGGAATATACGTCTTTCTGCTAAAGAGGATCTATTAAACTCATAATTCATTAGATCCTTGTTATCAATGTCAACTAGGTATCATAAGTAAATGGATCCCGGTTGTTCAATCCTTTGATAACCAAGGTCATTCTTTGCTAAAGAGAAATGATCACTATGAGTCAGACTCAATAGAATTGGATCCATTCCAAATAGCGAGAATTAGGATTCTTGATCCCTCTCAATCTCTCTTTCAATTCGAGGATCCAGAGAGGTGTTTTCATAGTCATCTCCGAATATTTGCCATCTCCGAATATTTTCGATTTCATTTTTCTATGATATGTCTTTCTATATGAAAATTGGTTATTTACGATGTACGATGATCCCTGTTAAGCATCCATGGCTGAATGGTTAAAGCGCCCAACTCATAATTGGTAAATTTGCGGGTTCAATTCCTGCTGGATGCACGCGAACGGGAACGTTCCATAAGTCTATTGGAACTGGCTCTCTATCCATGGAATCTCATCCATCATCCATACATAACGAATTGGTATGGTATATTCATACCATAACATAAGAACAATAAGAACTCGAATTCTTATCGATACTGGAACTCAGAGCATAGGAGGGAAAGTCGATTTATGGATGGAATCAAATACGCAGTATTTACAGAAAAAAGTCTTCGTTTATTGGGAAAGAATCAATATACTTTTAATGTCGAATCGGGATTCACTAAGACAGAAATAAAGCATTGGGTCGAACTCTTCTTTGGTGTTAAGGTAGTAGCTGTGAATAGCCATCGACTACCCGGAAAGGGTAGAAGAATGGGACCTATTCTGGGACATACAATGCATTACAGACGTATGATCATTACCCTTCAACCGGGTTATTCTATTCCACTTCTAGATAGAGAAAAAAACTAAAGGAGAATACTTAATAATACGGCGAAACATTTATACAAAACACCTATCCCGAGCACACGCAAGGGAACCGTAGACAGGCAAGTGAAATCCAATCCACGAAATAATTTGATCCATGGACGGCACCGTTGTGGTAAAGGTCGTAATTCCAGAGGAATCATTACCGCAAGGCATAGAGGGGGAGGTCATAAGCGCCTATACCGTAAAATCGATTTTCGACGGAATCAAAAAGACATATCTGGTAGAATCGTAACCATAGAATACGACCCTAATCGAAATGCATACATTTGTCTCATACACTATGGGGATGGTGAGAAGAGATATATTTTACATCCCAGAGGGGCTATAATTGGAGATACTATTGTTTCTGGTACAAAAGTTCCTATATCAATGGGAAATGCCCTACCTTTGAGTGCGGTTTGAACTATTGATTTACGTAATTGGAAGTAACCAATTAGGTTTACGACGAAACCTAGAAATCGATCACTGATCCAATTTGACTACCTCTACGGGATAGACCTCAACAGAAAACTGTTGAGTAACGGCAGCAAGTGATTGAGTTCAGTAGTTCCTCATAGAAAATTATTGACTCTAGAGATATGGTAATATGGAGAAGACAAAATTGTTTGAAGCACGCACAGAACCGGAAGCGCCCCTTGTTTCAAAGAGAGGAGGACGGGTTATTCACATTTAATTTGATGGTCAGAGGCGAATTGAAAGCTAAGCAGTGGTAATTAAGACCCCCCGGGGAAAATAGGGATGTCTCCTACGTTACCCATAATATGTGGAAGTATCGACGTAATTTCATAGAGTCATTCGATCTGAATGCTACATGAAGAACATAAGCCAGATGACGGAACGCGGAGACCTAGGATGTAGAAGATCATAACATGAGCGATTCGGCAGATTTGGATTCCTTTCCTATATATCCACTCATGTGGTACTTCATCATACGATTCATATAAGATCCATCTGTCTAGAGATCGTCATATACATCTAGAAAGCTGTATGCTTTGGAAGAAGCTTGTACAGTTTGGGAAGGGGTTTTTTGAGAGAAAAGAAGAATCTACTTCAACCGATATGCCCTTAGGCACGGCCATACATAACATAGAAATCACACGTGGAAGGGGTGGGCAATTAGCTAGAGCAGCAGGTGCTGTAGCGAAACTGATTGCAAAAGAGGGTAAATCGGCCACTTTAAGATTACCATCTGGGGAGGTCCGTTTGGTATCCCAAAATTGCTTAGCAACAGTCGGACAAGTGGGTAATGTTGGGGTGAACCAAAAAAGTTTGGGTAGAGCCGGATCTAAGTGTTGGCTAGGTAAACGCCCCGTAGTAAGAGGGGTAGTTATGAACCCTGTGGACCACCCCCATGGGGGCGGTGAAGGGAAAGCCCCCATTGGTAGAAAAAAACCCACAACCCCTTGGGGTTATCCTGCGCTTGGAAGAAGAACTAGGAAAAGGAAAAAATATAGTGATAGTTTTATTCTTCGTCGCCGTAAGTAAATACGTAACTAGGAATATGGAAAATTGCATTTTTGGAATTTGCAATAATGCGATGGGCGAACGACGGGAATTGAACCCGCGCATGGTGGATTCACAATCCACTGCCTTGATCCACTTGGCTACATCCGCCCCTTATCCAGCTAAAGGATTTTTCTCTTTTTTCCATTCATCATTATTCTATTTATTCTGACCTCCATACTTCGATCGAGATATTGGACATAGAATGCCACTCTTTAAAATGGAAAAAAGGAGTAATCAGCTGTGACACGAAAAAAAACGAATCCTTTTGTAGCTCATCATTTATTGGCAAAAATCGAAAAGGTCAATATGAAGGAGGAGAAAGAAACAATAGTAACGTGGTCCCGGGCATCTAGCATTCTACCCGCAATGGTTGGCCATACAATCGCGATTCATAATGGAAAGGAACATATACCTATTTACATAACAAATCCTATGGTAGGTCGCAAATTGGGGGAATTCGTGCCTACTCGGCATTTCACGAGTTATGAAAGTGCAAGAAAAGATACTAAATCTCGTCGTTAACTGAATTCAGAATAGAAAGATTCAAAATAAAAAAAACAAAGGTAGGCGGGGAATAACCTTATTTATGACAAGTTTCAAACTGGTAAAGTATACCCCTAGGATAAAGAAGAAGAAGAGTGGGCTAAGGAAACTCGCAAGGAAAGTTCCAACCGATCGTCTACTTAAGTTCGAACGGGTTTTCAAAGCACAAAAACGCATCCATATGTCTGTTTTCAAAGCACAAAGAGTTCTTGATGAGATTCGCTGGCGTTACTACGAGGAAACTGTTATGATACTGAACCTCATGCCTTATCGAGCATCTTATCCCATCCTAAAGTTGGTTTATTCGGCAGCAGCAAATGCTACTCATTATAGGGATTTCGACAAAGCGAATTTATTCATCACTAAAGCCGAAGTCAGTAGGAGTACTATCATGAAAAAATTAAGACCTCGAGCTCGAGGACGTAGTTCTCCCATAAAAAAAACCATGTGTCATATAACAATTGTACTAAATATAGTAAAGAAATCTAAATAATCTTTAGATCCATCTTAGATTTCGATTCCCAGTAAAAAAAAAATAGAATAGAAAAATATGGGACAAAAAATAAATCCACTCGGTTTCAGACTTGGTACAACCCAAAATCACCATTCCTTTTGGTTCGCACAACCAAAAAATTATTCTGAAGGTCTACAGGAAGATAAAAAAATACGGAATTGTATCAAGAACTATATACAAAAGAATAGGAAAAAAGGCTCGAATAGAAAAATAGAATCAGACTCAAGTTCCGAAGTAATTACACATAATAGAAAAATGGACTCAGGCTCAAGTTCTGAAGTAATTACACGTATAGAAATTCAAAAAGAAATCGATACGATCCACGTCATAATCCATATTGGATTCCCCAATTTATTAAAGAAAAAAGGAGCAATCGAAGAATTAGAGAAAGATCTACAAAAGGAAGTTAATTCTGTAAACCAGAGACTTAATATTGCTATTGAAAAAGTTAAAGAACCTTATAGACAACCTAACATTCTTGCAGAATATATAGCTTTCCAATTAAAAAATAGAGTTTCATTCCGAAAGGCAATGAAAAAAGCCATTGAATTAACTAAAAAAGCAGATATAAGGGGGGTAAAAGTAAAAATTGCAGGTCGTCTCGCAGGGAAAGAAATTGCACGTGCCGAATGCATCAAAAAGGGTAGACTTCCCCTCCAAACAATTCGCGCTAAAATTGATTATTGCTGCTATCCAATTCGAACTATCTATGGAGTATTAGGTGTAAAAATTTGGATATTCGTAGACGAAGAATAACTAGCCTTGTCTTCCCATTCTGTTCAGTGATAGAATAAAAAATGACAAGAGCCTTATTTTTCCTGAAATCCCTGAAAAAAAAAGAAGAAATTCTACCTCTTTCTATAAGATTTAATGAAAATTGATAAATCTTTTAATATAATTGCTATGCTTAGTGTGTGACTCGTTAGTTTTTTCTTTAGAGTCAAAAATGGAGATTCAAAAAAAATTGACTGAACCCTACTCTAAATAGAAAAAGAAAAAACTTAGTAATTATAGAAAATTAACTAATAACCAACCTATTGCTTCGTATTGTCGAGATCCTAACTAAGAAACAGTCACTATATGAATAAATACATCTATCATAAATGAGTAGATCTATCATATAGTTGTAGCAACTGCAATTTATTCTCTAAAAAAGAAAACGGATTCTAGGTTGTGAAGCAAAACTAAAGGGATGTGGATAAAAGGAGGGATGATAGAAAGAAGGAAGAAGAATAAGAAAGATATAGGATTCCAATATGTATGGTCTATGAGTTACATCATAAAAGGCAATGTGATAAAGCATCAATATAATAAAAATAACAGAGAATTCGAAATCGTAACTTGAAACAAAAAATAGAAATTTTAAGCAATAATAAAATAAAGAGCGGCCCGGGTTAATAAAACTGAGAAAATTGACTCGGAAAGAAATTTTTGGAAAGCTCCATTGTGGGATTCAGACCTAACCATTAAAGGAGAAGTAGTGGGAACGACAGAACCTATGACTGCATAGGATTTTATTGAAAAGAATCCTAAGACTTCATTGGGTGGGATGGCGGAACAAACCAAAAAAATTGCCTTATTTGGTAAGGTTATAAATTAACAAATAAGACAGGAAAGAGTAAATATTCGCCCGCGAAATCTTTATTGAATTAGAATACTTTCCCGCGATTCAATAAGAGTCAAAATAAGGAGGTTTTTTTTTTAAGAAAGATTACATTATCTATAAATATAGAATATAGATAAATAGACACACACATCTAGATATATTCTAGATCTTCTTTCTTGACTATATATTTTTCTATTTGAACAAATTCAATATTAAAAAAACCCTAACTTTTTCTATTATCTATTAATGTGCATCTATCCATAATATTCCAAAATATTATGGAATTAGAGAAATTTGCACGCTTTCTCATTTCATTCGCGAGGAGCTGGATGAGAAGAAACTCTCATGTCCAGTTTTGCAGTAGAGATGGAACTAAGAAGGAACCATCGACTATAACCCCAAAAGAACCAGATTTCGTAAACAACATAGAGGAAGAATGAAGGGAAAATCCTGCCGAGGCAATCGTATTTGTTTTGGTAGATATGCTCTGCAAGCACTTGAACCCGCTTGGATCACGTCGAGACAGATAGAAGCAGGACGAAGAGCAATGACACGATATGCACGTCGTGGTGGAAAAATATGGGTACGTATATTTCCCGACAAACCGGTTACACTAAGACCCACGGAAACACGTATGGGCTCAGGAAAGGGATCCCCCGAATATTGGGTAGCCGTTGTTAAACCAGGTCGAATACTTTATGAAATGGGCGGAGTATCCGAAACTGTAGCTAGAGCAGCTATCTCCATAGCTGCCAGTAAAATGCCCATACGAAGTCAATTTCTTCGATTAGAGATATAGCATCCAAAAAAAGGAGTATTGAAGATAAAAAAAACCAGGTTTTTTTTTCTGGAAGGACAATATTTCTTTCATCCTTTTGCATAGAAATAACAAATTGAAATCAAAATAATATGATTCAACCTCAGACCCTTTTAAATGTAGCAGATAACAGTGGAGCTCGAAAATTGATGTGTATTCGAGTCATAGGAGCTGCTAGTAATCAGCGATATGCTCGTATTGGTGATGTTATTGTTGCTGTAATCAAAGACGCAGTGCCCCAAATGCCTCTAGAAAGATCCGAAGTAATTCGAGCTGTAATTGTACGTACATGTAAAGAGTTCAAATGCGAAGACGGTATAATAATACGCTATGATGACAATGCAGCGGTTATCATTGATCAAAAAGGAAATCCAAAAGGAACTCGAGTTTTTGGCGCGATCGCCGAGGAATTGAGAGAATTGAATTTTACTAAAATAGTTTCATTAGCTCCTGAAGTATTATAAATACTAGTAGGCGAGATATAGATCAAAGAAAAAATTAGTAGATTATGTCTCACGTATATGCTTTAAAATCCAAAAGTAAAAGAAAAAAAAAGAAAACATGTTGATTATAGAAAAATTAGGAGGAACCTAGAATTAGAGTCTTATGGGCAAGGACACTATTGCTGATTTACTAACCTCTATAAGAAACGCGGACATGAATAAAAAAGGAACAGTTCGAGTAGTATCTACAAATATTACCGAAAACATTGTTAAAATACTTCTACGAGAGGGTTTTATTGAAAGTGTTCGGAAACATCAGGAAAGTAACAGATATTTCTTGGTTTCAACTTTGCGACATCAAAAGAGAAAGACTAGAAAAGGAATATATAGAACTAGAACCTTTTTAAAGCGTATCAGCCGACCCGGCTTACGAATTTATGCCAACTATCAAGGAATTCCTAAAGTTTTGGGCGGAATGGGAATTGCTATTCTTTCTACTTCTCGAGGTATAATGACAGATCGAGAAGCTCGACTAAACAGAATTGGGGGAGAAGTCTTATGTTATATATGGTAATCGCCCCTCCTATAGTACTCGAATTCTATCTCGAACTTCCTATTTTTCAAATAAAAATACAACGTTTTTTTTTATTTGAAAATCAAAATAGAAAAATAGGAGAAAAAAAAATATGACAGAAAAAAAAAATAGGAGAGAAAAAAAAAACCCGAGAGAAGCAAAAGTCACTTTCGAAGGTTTAGTTACGGAAGCCCTACCCAACGGAATGTTCCGCGTTCGCCTAGAGAATGACACCATCATCCTGGGCTATATTTCAGGAAAGATCCGGTCTAGTTCTATACGAATACTGATGGGGGATAGGGTCAAAATTGAAGTAAGTCGTTATGATTCAAGCAAAGGACGTATAATTTATAGACTTCCCCATAAGGATTCGAAGCGTACCGAAGACTCGAAGGATACCGAAGATTTGAAGGATACCGAAGATTTGAAGGATACCAAAGATTCAAAGGATTAGGTTTTTCTTTTTTCTAGGGTAATAAATTCAAAGTTCCAAAATTCAAGCGAAGAGACTTATTTTTTCCCAAAGATTAGATTCATAGTTTAAGAAAGGAATACGGAAATATGAAAATAAGAGCTTCCGTTCGTAAAATTTGTACAAAATGTCGACTGATTCGTAGGCGTGGACGAATTAGAGTCATTTGTTCCAATCCGAAGCATAAACAAAGGCAGGGGTAATCTTTCGAAAAAGAACTTTACTTTCTAAAAAGTAAAAAAAAGTAAAAAAAGTACCCGCGGAAACGTCCAAATTCCAAATAAAATAATTAATAATTAAAGTAAAGGATATATTTTACCCTGAAACGGATATCTTTGTATCTTTTTTTCTTTTTGTTATTTCTAACTCATATTTATGAGATAATAAAATATGACAAAAGCTATACCAAAAATTGGTTCACGTAGGAGAGTGCGTATTGGTTTGCGTAGGAATGCGCGTTTTAGTTTACGGAAAAGTGCACGTAGAATAACAAAAGGAGTTATTCATGTTCAAGCTAGTTTCAACAATACCATTATAACTGTTACAGACCCGCAAGGTCGGGTGGTTTTCTGGTCCTCCGCGGGTACTTGTGGATTCAAAAGCTCAAGAAAAGCATCACCCTATGCTGGTCAAAGAACAGCAGTAGATGCTATTCGTACAGTGGGTTTGCAACGAGCAGAAGTTATGGTAAAGGGTGCTGGTAGTGGAAGAGATGCCGCATTACGAGCCATTGCTAAAAGTGGTGTACGATTAAGTTGTATACGCGATGTAACACCTATGCCGCATAATGGATGTCGACCTCCTAAAAAAAGACGTCTGTAAAAGAATTAAAACGCTTTCAAGAGAAATAAACGATTCAATGATCAAATAATAATACTAGTCTATTATGGTTCGAGAGGAGGTAGCAGGATCCACTCAAACACTACAGTGGAAGTGTGTTGAATCAAGAGTAGATAGTAAGCGTCTTTATTATGGTCGTTTCATTTTGTCCCCGCTTAGAAAAGGTCAAGCGGATACCGTCGGTATTGCCTTGCGAAGAGCTTTACTTGGAGAAATAGAAGGAACATGTATCACACGTGCAAAATTTGGGAGCGTGCCACACGAATATTCTACAATAGCTGGTATTGAAGAATCCGTACAAGAAATTTTACTAAATTTGAAAGAAATTGTATTGAGAAGTAATCTCTATGGAGTTAGAGACGCATCAATTTGCGTCAAAGGTCCTAGATACATAACTGCTCAAGATATCATCTTACCACCTTCCGTAGAGATCGTTGATACGGCACAACCTATAGCTAACTTGACAGAGCCCATTGATTTCTGTATTGAGTTACAGATCAAGAGAGATCGCGGATATCACACGGAACTCAGAAAGAACTCTCAAGATGGAAGTTATCCCATAGATGCTGTATCCATGCCTGTTCGAAATGTGAATTATAGTATTTTTTCTTGTGGGAATGGAAATGAAAAACACGAGATACTTTTTCTAGAAATATGGACGAATGGAAGTTTAACCCCTAAGGAAGCGCTTTATGAGGCTTCTCGTAATTTGATTGATTTATTTCTTCCTTTTCTACACGCGGAGGAAGAGGGCACTAGTTTCGAAGAAAATAAAAACAGGTTTACTCCACCCCTTTTAACCTTTCAAAAAAGATTAACTAATCTAAAGAAAAACAAAAAAGGAATTCCATTGAATTGTATTTTTATTGATCAATTAGAATTGCCTTCTAGAACGTATAATTGTCTCAAAAGGGCCAATATACATACACTATTGGACCTTTTGAGTAAGACTGAAGAAGATCTTATGAGAATTGACAGTTTTCGTATGGAAGATGGAAAACAGATATGGGACACTCTAGAGAAGCATCTCCCAATCGATTTACCTAAGAATAAGTTCTCTTTTAAATCCATTGCAATTTTTTCCTCTTCTTCTTTTTCGAGTTAGAATAAAAAGAAAAAAGAAAACAATTTTGCATCTTTGGCACAATCTATATTTTCGCGAAATGGATCATAATAAAATGGATTTTAGGTATCTAGGAAATAGTTACTTCCAAGTGAATCTTCCCTAGATACCTATGCACGGTACTTCACGGTTGAATGAATCAACCTGAAAAATCCCTAAAAAAGACCTAAAGTTAAGGATTTTTCAATGGGTAATGTTGCTCCAATACCTAACCAAAGAGCTACTGCAGTACCGATTAAAAAAACGGTCGTAGCTACTGGGCGACGAAATGGATTTTGGAATTTATTGACATTCTCTAGAAAGGGTACTGTCAATAAGCCCGTTGGCACAGAAACCATTAAGAGAACGCCCAATAACTTATTGGGTACTGTACGGAGTATTTGAAAGACGGGAAAGAAGTACCACTCGGGTAATATTTCCAGAGGAGTTGCAAACGGATCCGCCGGTTCACCAATCATTGACGGCTCGAGAACCGCTAAACCTACATTACATGCAATAGTACCTAGAATTACTACTGGAAAAATATATAAAAGATCGTTGGGCCACGCGGGTTCCCCGTAATAATTATGTCCCATCCCTTTAGCTAATTTTGCTCTTAATACAGGATCATTTAAGTCAGGTTTCTTTGTTATTGGGATAGGTGAATTCTTTAGGATCCATCCCCCAAAGGAACCGGACATGAGAATTTTTCATCATCCGGCTCGAGCAAGAATGAAAGAAAAAAGACCGTGGAAGATCCATAATAGAATAAGGTATATAATGACTCAATGACTCTAGGTAAGAAAAGCTTTATCAGATTCTCTTTTCCGAAGTTGCACCTACAACTACTTATTGAAAAGAATCTTATTCTTATGGGTAAATGCTCAATATCCAAGTTGGCTTGCAAATTTGATCATGATCAATTGCTTTGTGGATTGTCTCATGTCTCTTGATTAGTTGGTGTTTATCCCCTCAATATCGCAAGTTTCTTACGTCCAAACAAAGTATTTACTTGTTACTAATAAAAAATCAAAAAGTCTAGCCTACGTTCTTCTTTAGATACCTTCTTTTACTCCGATAGTATTGCGGATCGCAATCGATGCAAAGAAAATGAATGCATTTCCATACTATAATAAAAAAAGTAAGTGTAATAAATAGAGAATTGGATCATGTCACATGACTTATTCTATTTCTACTCTATGGGATCTTACGGAGCCTGTTCATGGATGACATGGTTGGGGTATAATCATAGAAAATATTCTCCTCAAGTGAACCAGCCTATCCTTCCTAGATAGGGGACTTACGTGTTGATTGGATGCGGAGACACCTTTGGTTGTGAATTCTAATGTGGCAGATCCAATTCTTTATCTGCATGGCCAAATCAATAATTCAAGTCACACACTCCCATAATCCGCCTTATTTTCTTTCATAAAATGAACTTCAACTATTTGTATCAAAATACTTCGGAGTTGAAGAAAAGTATCCAAATGACATGTCTTATTTTACAATAACCCATGTTTGTAGCAATGAAATACCACAACCTACCCGATATGATATATGAAAATTAGAATTATCTTTCTCTATGATATGGCTTCCCTATAAAGGACCCGAAATACCTTGCTTACGTATCATTGGAAAGTGCATTAACATAAATACGGCAGTAAGCAGAGGCAGTACAAAGGTATGTAAACTATAAAAACGAGTCAAAGTGGATTGGCCCACACTAGCACTTCCACGTAATAACTCCACTAAAGGCGATCCTATTACCGGAATCGCTTCAGGTACACCTGTCACAATTTTGACTGCCCAATAACCAATTTGATCCCAAGGCAAAGAATAACCAGTTACACCAAACGATGCAGTCAATACACCCAAAACCACACCTGTCACCCAAGTTAATTCGCGGGGTTTTTTAAATCCACCTGTGAGATACACACGAAATACGTGCAGGATCATCATTAGAACCATCATACTTGCTGACCATCGATGAACTGATCGGATTAACCAACCAAAGTTGGCCTCGGTCATTATGTATTGAACCGAGGAAAAAGCCTCTGTAACGGTTGGGCGGTAGTAAAAAGTCATAGCAAAACCGGTAGCGACTTGTACTAGAAAACAAGTAAGTGTAATTCCCCCTAAACAATAAAATATGTTGACATGAGGAGGAACATATTTACTAGTTATATCATCCGCAATTGCCTGAATCTCAAGACGTTCCTCAAACCAATCATATACTTTATTGAGATAGGTAACTAACCCGAGTCCCCCTCCGAGAACCGTATATGAAAATTTCATCTCGTACGGCTCAAGCAGAAACACACAAATTTTCAACGGATATTAGAAAAAAAAAAGGTTCAAAACTTCATCAGCCACTGGATTGGGTCGATTTGCCTTGAAGATATGAAATAAGAAAAATCCAGAACTTATTCTTTGTGATGATAATGCCAAAAAATCTCAAGTTGGCTCATCTGTCTTTCTTTCTTTCCCTTATGTTGGTCATTAGAGGCTTCTTGACTTTTCTCTTCCCTATTTTGGATTTCTTTTTTTTTTTTTTGCGTAATGCAGATTTACTCTTGTTTTACTAGTAAATAAATAAAGCAAAAATTCTAGTAGTTTTCTGATAGAAATTATCTTGTTGCGATCCTATGAATCAGTTCAATTAAAACCTTAGATTCATACTAGAGCCACGATGATTGAGTCTCAAGCTAACCAAAAGGCAAGGGTTCTTCGAATAAGAACCGCTTGATGATCATTTATTGAATCCGTGTAATAACTCGACAAAATCGAGAGAAAAAAAAGTTGTCTTTTGGGCAAACAAAATTGGAAGGAAGAAAATTTCTTTTTTTATTAAAAACTACTTGAATTTTTTGCAGTCTGGTTGCGAGGTCTGAATAGTGAGTATGAATCATAGTTCCATTTTTTTTCTTGATCCACTCTATCTATTTCGTGTTCCAGATACTAGAATAAAAAATATCCGACGAATTAGAATCATCTTGATAGAGATAACAGGCCCTTTCTATGTATTATCAATAGGATCCATTCTAACAAGTCACACACTCATATTCCAGAGATACCAAAACAAAAAAATTCCACGGTCGAACTACCAGAATGTCTAGAAATGTATAGCTTAAAGTAGAAAGGCTTTTTTGGATGGAAAAACAATGACTTCGTAGTTTTAGTTAGTAGAAACCTAATTCATTAAAATTCCGTCCAGTAAAACAGAAGAATTATAAATTTCTAAAATGATAGATAGGAATATCGCGAATAAAGCCATTGCGACCCCCATAAAAGGAGTAGTCCCCCAACCCGGAGCTACTTTCCCATATTCCGAATTCAAGGGTTTCAATAAACTACCTACGCGAGTTCGTCTTGGCCCAGGTCTAGAACTATCTTCAACGGTTTGTGTAGCCATAAATTCTATTTAATCATTGGTGTTGACTTTGTATACTATTCCGTTGTAGTTGTAAATACAAGATCTTTTCGTAGATCCATTGTAATCTTGAAATTCTATAAAAATGGAAACAGCAACTTTAGTCGCCATCTCCATATCTGGTTTACTTGTAAGCTTTACTGGGTATGCCTTATATACCGCGTTTGGGCAACCCTCTCAACAATTAAGAGATCCATTCGAAGAACACGGGGACTAATTGAAGTAAGAAGTCTCCCCATCTGGGAGACTTCTTACTTCAATGAAATTATTTCATTTTTTTAGTCGGAACCTTAGGTGGTTCTCGGAAGAAGATAGCGAAAAAAATTATCCCTAAAGTCGAAACTAAAAGGAACGTATAAACCAATGCTTCCATAGATTCGATCGTGGTTTATTTACAATTATAACTTCCACACCTATTCATTTGTCATTTGGGATCTTTTCCCATATAAAGATAAAGAAAGAAAAAGAGTCAAAGAAAGGATGGGAGATGTTTCCCATGTCAAATCAAAAAAGAGAGATGAAAGATACCATAGCAATGTGGTATCAGACTGCTTGTCTCCTTGTAGTTGGATCTCCAACTTTTTGGAATGTTCCAAATTCCACTTGAGCATCCAAGTCTGGATCAATACCAGCAAAAACATCTCGGAACAAGGTTCTAGCGCCATGCCAAATGTGTCCGAAAAAGAAGAGCAAAGCAAAGGTAGCATGACCAAAAGTGAACCAACCCCTTGGACTGCTGCGAAAAACACCATCCGATTTCAAAGTAGCCCGATCTAATTCAAAAATTTCCCCTAATTGGGAACGCCTCGCATATTTTTTTACAGTAGCAGGATCAGAATAACTTACTCCATTAAGTTCGCCACCATAGAACTCCACCGTTACACCTACTTGTTCAACACTATATTTGGATTCTGCTCTTCTAAAAGGAACGTCCGCTCTCACAATTCCCTCTTCATCTACCAAAACAACCGGAAATGTTTCAAAAAAAGTAGGCATACGGCGTACAAAAAGCTCGCGTCCTTCTTTATCTCTAAAGACGGGATGTCCTAACCATCCAACAGCTATTCCATCCCCGTTGTCCATTGAGCCTGCTCTGAATAATCCCCCCTTTGCCGGATTATTACCAATATAATCATAAAAGGCTAATTTTTCGGGAATTTTAGACCAAGCTTCTGATAAACTAAGATTTTCGGCTAACCCATCGCTAACTCTTCGATATATTTCTTGCTGAAAGTATCCCTGATCCCACTGATAACGAGTAGGCCCAAATAATTCGATTGGGGTAGTTGCTGACCCATACCACATAGTTCCGGCAACTACGAAAGCTGCAAAAAAAACAGCAGCGATACTACTGGAAAGTACAGTTTCAATATTGCCCATACGTAATCCTTTGTATAGACGTTGAGGCGGACGGACACTAAGATGGAATAGGCCCGCTAATATGCCCAATGTACCCGCAGCAATATGATGAGAAGCTATTCCCCCCGGAACAAAAGGATCAAAACCTTCTACACCCCACGCTGGATTTACAGCTTGTACTTTTCCAGTTAGTCCATAAGGATCGGACACCCATATCCCAGGACCATACAAACCCGTTACATGAAATGCGCCAAAGCCAAAGCAAGCCACCCCTGCAAGAAATAAATGAATTCCAAAGATCTTGGGCAAATCCAAAGAGGGTTTTCCTGTCCGCTCATCACAGAATATTTCTAGGTCCCAATATACCCAATGCCAGATAGCTGCCAAGAAACACAAGCCAGAAAACACAATATGCGCACCTGCCACACCTTCATAACTCCAAATACCCGGATTCGTTACAGTTCCTCCTGAAATACTCCAACCACCCCACGAATTGGTTATTCCTAAACGAGTCATGAAGGGAATGACGAACATACCTTGTCTCCACATTGGATCCAGAACAGGATCAGAGGGATCAAAAACCGCTAATTCATATAAAGCCATCGAGCCGGCCCAACCAGAAACTAAAGCTGTGTGCATTATATGCACCGAAAGCAATCGACCCGGATCATTCAATACAACAGTATGAACACGATACCAAGGCAAACCCATGGAAATACCCCTTTAGCAAAGAAAAATAGACACGATGTCGCTTTATTTTATCGCATTGGAAAAGACTATCCATATCCTATGTACCTAACCCCTCTAGGGGATTCTGTGTCAGAAAGCGTGAATATTTATTTCATTCCATTAAAAATAAGAAGCCAATTCTGTTCGTAAGAAGAAAGAGAAGCAGATCTATTCTATACTCGATAAGTGCCAATATGCAATGGGTAGCTTGGCCTATTTGGAAAAAACGAAGAATAGATCCCTATCCCTCTTTGTTTATCATTCCAATCACCGATTCCTTTTTCTTTATTCAATCTGTCTTACCTTCCTTATATGTATTATTTCAATCTACGTATTAATAGAATCTATAGTATTCATATAGAATAAGAAAAAAAAAATGAAGACAATAAACTGCGGATTCTTTCTTTCTCTTCCATTCTTACGTTTCCATATTAAAGTGTAGTTTTCTTACTTAAATTTAATAATATTAATCTAATATGCCCATTGGTGTTCCAAAAGTACCTTACCGGATTCCCGGAGATGAAGAAGCGACTTGGGTTGACTTATACAATGTTATGTATCGAGAAAGGACACTTTTTTTAGGTCAAGAGATTCGTTGCGAGATCACGAATCATATTACAGGTCTCATGGTATATCTCAGTATAGAAGATGAAACTCGCGATATTTTTTTGTTTATAAACTCCCCAGGCGGGTGGCTAATCTCAGGAATGGCGATTTTTGATACGATGCAAACGGTAACACCAGATATATATACAATATGCCTCGGAATAGCTGCGTCCATGGCATCCTTCATTCTGCTTGGAGGCGAACCCACCAAGCGTATAGCATTCCCTCACGCGAGGATTATGCTTCACCAACCTGCTAGTGCTTATTATCGGGCAAGGACACCAGAATTTTTACTAGAAGTGGAAGAGTTACACAAAGTTCGCGAAATGATCACAAGGGTTTATGCACTAAGAACAGGCAAGCCTTTTTGGGTTGTATCCGAAGACATGGAAAGGGATATTTTTATGTCAGCAGACGAAGCCAAAGCTTATGGACTTGTCGATATTGTAGGGGATGAAATGATTGACGAGCACTACGATACTGATCCAGTGTGGTTTCCAGAAATGTTTAAGGATTGGTAGTGGCCGGATTTCTTGTAAATTTATTTCAAACCTAAATTCAGGTTTTCTGCGATTTAATAGAAAATAGAAATACTTCATGATGATCAATCATCAGGTTAAGATCGATCTAAACCAATCCTTTTTTTTTCTATATACATACGACATGCCAACGGTTAAACAACTTATTAGAAACGCAAGACAGCCAATACGAAATGCTAGAAAATCGCCCGCGCTTAAGGGATGTCCTCAGCGTCGAGGAACATGTGCTAGGGTGTATGTGCGACTCGTTCAGATCATGAGTTCAAACAAATAAGACAATTTTTGAAGTATCCATGATCGGTACCAATGAATAGGATAGAGCTTCTCTATCCTAGATTTCTATGGTATATGGAATTTCTGGTTTCCTTTGGTGCAAATCCAATCATCTAAATTGGAAATTAAGAAGCAATTCCCCCATTGGTAGAAAATGGTTATCCATTAAGCGGAGGAAATAGTAATAAAAAGAAAAAGGCTTATGCTCCTTTATCTTAAAAGAACGGACTAACAGGGTCAGCTACTTAGCCAACTTTCCTAATTAAATGCCGTCACTGTATGGATAACTCTTATTGTGAAAAGAGCTATTTACTCTATAATGGATAGGTAGAGCCAAAGAATGTGAACTATACAAGTTCACAATACCTTTTGATGAAATGAAAGAAAGGGCTCCGGTGTATAGAGAGGGCCTCACCGTTTAAAAGGGAACCATAGAAACGATGGAACCCACTATTTTTTTGAGTATCGTTAGAATTTGTTATTTCTATGCGAAATAACTGAAGAGAATAGAATAAAAAATCGTGGTTGGGAAGGTTACAGTAGCAAAAGCCATTGGAATTACTATTTTATATATCGGAATAATTCGTTTTGTTATTAATGGGAAAAAGGATGGCTAAAAGAAGAGAAATCATTAGTTATTCATTAAGGTTAATTTGATTCAATGACCAGAGTTCCGCGAGGATATATAGCTCGGAGACGACGAACAAAAATGCGTTCATTTGCCTCAAACTTTAGAGGGGCTCATTTAAGACTTAATCGAATGATTACTCAACAAGTAAGAAGAGCTTTTGTTTCCTCTCATCGAGATAGAGGCAGGCAAAAGAGGGATTTTCGTCGTTTGTGGATCACTCGGATAAACGCAGCAACGCGGATATATAAAGTATTCGATAGTTATAGTAAATTAATACACAATCTGTACAAGAAGGAATTGATTCTTAATCGTAAAATGCTTGCACAAGTAGCTGTATCAAATCCAAATAATCTTTACACGATTTCCAATAAAATAAAGATCCTCAATTAAATGGATAAAAAAGTAATATACAGGAATAATTAAAACCGAATTCCCGGAGAGGGAACTCCGGGAAGATACAATAAATTAAGATTAAGTGGTAGGAATCAACGAGCATGTTGCAATAAATAAAAAAACTATTTATTCTTCCCCATTTTTCTTTCTTATAACAAACACAAGAATCAAAACTGGATTACTTTCTTTATATAGGTCTGGCCCTTTCGAATAAAACATCAACAATCGGAACTTAAGTTCCGATTGTTGTTTCTTAAATTCTGGTTGGAGTTTCTTAAGTTTCGATTGGAATTGAACTTTTGCATTAATTGAGGAATATGTCTATTCTTTCTGGGTCTAGGACCAGTAATTATTGAAATTGACTGGGCTTGAAATTGCTTCTCATTCTCATAGTTACGAAATGGTAAGAAAGATAAAATACGAGCCTGTTTTATAGCAAGAGTAATTAATCGTTGTTGTTTCAAGGTTAATCTATTTATTCGTCTCGATAATATTTTTCCTTGTTCACTAATAAATCGATTAATTAAACTCATGTTTCTATAATCAATTCGATCCCCCGGGCCAATCCGAGGACGCCTACGAAAAGGTTGTTTGGATTTACGAAAAGTTTGCTTGGATTTACGAAAAGTTTGCTTGGATTTATGAAAAGTTTGCTTGGATTTATGAAAAGTTTGCTTAGATTTATGAAAAGGTTGTTTAGATGTATACATGATTTATTCTTTATTTAAAAATTTGAAAAAAAAAATGGATTTCTTTATTTTATTAATTTTGGATCCAGAAGAAGTAGTCTTTCTTTGGTCCATATATTATTTGATTCATATTATTATTTGATTCATATATAGTATATGAATACCCTCTATACATATGAAATAATATCTACCTGAAATCAAATGAATTGATTTGTATTTTGTATTCTATCTATGTTCTATATATTAAATCTGTTCTTTGGAAAGATCGAACACACGATGCTCCTATTTTTTTATTTCGTCATGAGTCGTATGCTTGCGACAATAACGACAAAATTTTTTTAATTCTAATTGTCCGGGTGTATTGTGGCGATTCTTTTGAGTACTATATCTAGAAATCCCCGTCGATTCCTCATTGGCACCTTTTCGAACACAACTGATACATTCCAAAATAACTCTGATTCTAACACCTTTCCCCTTGGCCATGAACCTCCTTTCTTTTTTGGATTGACTTAACTTAATTCTTCTACTTATTCTGTTATTCTTCTATTTGGAATCCCAAGAAGAAGAATAAAACCCATTCGAATAAAAAATTTTTAAAATTCTTAAATTAAGTAATAAAAAATAGAGAAATAATTAAAGAATACAATCCTTGTCGAATTAGCAAGGATTTTGCTTCGAAATCCTTTCATTTAAGTAGCCAGCCCAGCCTCTTTCTATGCTCTGATTTCTGAGGCCTGACTTAGCTTGGATACCGCTTTTGATTGAATTTCTGTTTTCCAAAATGGGATTTTCCGAATTTTTCATGACTCTGAGGTTCAACCCAATCCATCTTTTCTTTCTTTTTCCTTCCTATACTAAAAAAAAAAGGATTGAAAAAGGGCAAATTTGCGTCATGTCACGAAGAATTCCTCGCATAGCAATAACTAGAATTAAAAAAAAGGGAATGACAAAGCATCTGGGAATAAACGATTAATTTCTATCAATAAACCTGCTAAAGCCCCAAACCATAGAGTACTTAGCACGGGCGCTACAGAGAGATATGTTTTTATATCCCGCATTGAAAATCCTCCTTCCTTATTGGAATACATATATGATCAGATACTCTTGCCCAAGATCATTTGTATTTCTTTTGTTTAGGCGAAATTCCTAACTAAAAAAACAAAATCAATATTCTATATATAGAATGAACGGTATAGACGAGATTTTCCTACCCCTAAAAAAGAAAAAGATGACCCCTTCTTCCTATACATTACCAAGGAATAGTAATCTTTCTTTTATAGGTGAAATTAGATAGGATTTTAGATGTATACCATTCCTTGATTATATGAGACCAAAAAGAAGAAATGACAAGAAGGTTCTATATAGATAGAGAAAGAGAAGAAAATTACGATGTGGAAAACAAGACAGGAATTGTGTACAATGCCATTATACAACAATTTGGAAAAGGGATGTAGCGCAGCTTGGTAGCGCGTTTGTTTTGGGTACAAAATGTCACAGGTTCAAATCCTGTCATCCCTACCTATTACTTCTTTCTTCTTTATGGGCAGTAGCGAGGAGATCGATTAAAGTGGGTATAACTTGAATTTGTGGATACTATACGTACGTGAGACACGTTAGGAGTAGAAAAGGGTTTTCTTTTTGAATGAAAGCGCTCTTAGTTCAGTTCGGTAGAACGCGGGTCTCCAAAACCCGATGTCGTAGGTTCAAATCCTACAGAGCGTGATTCCATCTATCTTATGTCGAAGCAGAGTAAAATAACTTAACAAAACAAAGTTGAATTGCAACTCCAATTTGACCTCCTCTCTGGTCTGGAGGAGGTCAATCAAAAAAGAAATATTACTCAATCAAAGATCCAACTGATCCCCACGTCTGTATTGCAAATACGCAGTCACGAATAATCCCGCTAAAGTAATAGGAATTAGGCCTAAGACGATTCCAAATAGAAAAACTTCAATCATTTCGATTTGTTCGAGGGGATAAAAAAAAAGAGGTACGATCTATCCCTAAATAGTAGTCTAAATTATCCACGAATCTCAATGACCAAGAAAAGAATTGATAATTAGTGTGGAAAAGAGTCGTAGAATACCAGGAATCCAAAAGAAAGATTTTTATTTTCTGACTTATTCATTCAATTCATTTCAAATAAGACGTATCTTGTTCAAGCCAATAAATAGAGCTGGGGTTATAGTTAAAGCAGCCAGTAGAAAACCGAAATAACTAGTTATAGTAAGCATGAAAGGGTTAAATTCCATTTATTTTTTTACTACACTACATATGTTGGTAAAGCACTTACCTAAGTTATGGAAAATTCATAATTCATCGGTTATTTTAGATAATACTAAAAAACAAGATAGAGTGAGATACAGAAGTGTAAAAGAAAATTGATTCATCAGATGGGACATGAGTCTCTAATTCCGAATCAAGAGATTTGTTGTGGAATCTGTCAGTTCTTTAAAGTAATAATATTAAGAACTAGATCATCTAACCCCATTGAAAAATGAAATTGGATTTTCGGGAGAATTTTGGAATATAAGATAAATAAAGAATTGAAACAGTCGAATATTCCCCTATTCCTTCTTATTTTAACTGATTGTATTCCATATGGAATAAGAGGAGAAGAAAAGCATTCCACGATCCCCCGAGCAAGGAGCCCCTTAAAAAAAGGAAAGCTCTTCCTTGAATTTACTTTATTTTTATTCCTTTTTCGAACCCCAACCAAAGTTGATTCGAAGACGAGTCACTTCAATTATCCTTTTAAGTTCTATCTTCTGTCTTTCCCTATTTCATCTCGTAAAGTTCCACGCTTGCAGTTTAGTCAAGAAAGTTAGACCTAATCCAACAAACAAGGCAAGGATTGATTACGAATCTTGATTCTTCAAAGAATGTTTTCTTTCTCTCATAACAGATTATCCACTATTCGATTTTCTATTTATTAGATATTATATTATGCTAACCAATTAAATTCCTTAAAGGGAAAGGTTGGATTCGAAGAAAACTTTTAACTAAAAAGGGATAGATTTCGCATATACTTGTCCTTATATTGTGTCAGTATGAGAATATCTTTCCTAAATTATTTATCCAAACCTATTGATCATTAACTTGGATTTTCCCAAGATCTTGGCCGCTATTCCGAATTATTCTACTAATCCGAAGCCAATGAAAATAAGCAGGACCCCAAAAAATTGGGGGTTTTCTATTGATGCCTTGAATAACATATAGCTTACCTATAGACAAGGAACAAAGAAGAGAAAAAAAGAATTATGTTTCGGGACCAAG